TTGGATCCAGACCCTTTTGTGAATGAGAAAGATAAAGACGATAAAGACCAATGAAATCGCGTTTTCAGATTGTAAATGGTAAAGTTTGATTACCATTAACCTCCAGAATAGTTAACGAGTTTTTCGGTTTGATTCATCTCCTAAAGGCGGCTCTCGCCCTGAGTTATTTTAAGTTAAGAAGTTAAGGCGGCCTTAGGCATTAATTACCTATGGTATTCTTCTTATTACCTATTGTATTTCTAGTGCTTTTTTATTAGAGGTGGCCGGGACCTATTATTTCGAGTTTCTTTTTGAATCAAGGTGGCCATAGGCCCCTATGGTCCAGCGGTTACGACCTCTCTTTTTCACGGAGAAAACGAGGGTTCAAGTCCCTCTGGGGGTATACTAAGACTCAAGACGATAGGAGTGGGATTTTCTATCAAGTGATCTATATTTGTCAAGTCCTTCTAATAGTCTACCTAATAGTCTACTCAGTGGGACTTTGTATTTTAGATCAAGTGATATGTATTTATCAAATCTGCCTGGGGACAATATTGTGGAACGTCTAAAATAAATTAGGCGTTGGGTCGATGCCCGAGTGGTTAATGGGGACGGACTGTAAATTCGTTGACAATATGTCTACGCTGGTTCAAATCCAGCTCGGCCCAACAATTTGTCAATCTACTATCAGATGGTAGAACACTCTTGTTCTTAATAAATACCTGATACGAGAGAATAAAAAGGAATCCAAAATTTCTGCTAGATCTCTTCTTATTTCCCTGGGATTGTAGTTCAATAGGCAAGAGCACCGCCCTGTCAAGGCGGACGTTGCGGGTTCGAGCCCCGTCAGTCCCGACGGATCCAATAAGTACATCAATTCGCCTCTCCATTTTCTGTGAAATCTGTGAAAGAAGGGACAGAGAGCATAATTGAATTCCGAAGGGGTTTCCCTTCTTTTTTTCAGGATTCTGTCGAAGAAAGAACAAACCCTAAACTAAAATGAAAATAACTAAAATAGTGAAGTTGATAGAATATTCCATCTTTTCTCCTGCGACTCATCTTTCTCATACTTCCTTGTCTTCCAAAGAAATTTAGATAATTAAAATTTAGAGCCTAATTCCTCTCTTTTTCCACTTCGTTTGTATTGTTTGTTGGGGTTTTGTAGTTCGGACGGGCGGTTAGATTTCGTTTCGTTTGATGGTTCTATAAGGAAGACCTAAGGTAGGTTATAGAAAAGAAAGAACAGAAAAGAAGGATACAGAAAGTAAAGCAACTTTTGGTTGGTCCGGGAATCCAAGATTGGATTTGGTATGGATAAAAGATGTTCGTATGTTATACTATTCAATTCTCGACGACGAATTAATTTAATAGCTCAGATATTGTTATTCATGATATTGATCCGATTCAAGATCATCGATAGGTAATGCATTCATTGAATTGACAGGTGAAAGATTTATCATCTCTATGGGATTAAATCCCGAGTTATTGTGAAATAAAAAAACGATGAGATTATGGAAGTAAATATTCTTGCATTTATTGCTACTGCACTGTTCATTTTAGTTCCTACTGCTTTTCTACTTATAATTTACGTAAAAACAGTCAGTCAAAATGATTAATTACTTTAAATGAAACTTGACTTCTGAATTCTTATCAATAGTTGAAGAAATCAAATGAAAAGTATTCTATTTTTACGTCTTAAATGAAATCAACGGGCTATCATCGGCGGTCTTCTATGAGATCCGAGAGTATGGTAAGTAAGAAATTTATTTCTTACTTACCATACTCTCTATTAGTGTTATAATAGTGTATAAAATTGTTTCTAATAAAGTTGGTATACTATATTAGCTTCTATCTTCAATATTAGCTTCTATCTTCAATAGATGTAATTATTAATCCATATATGTAATTGACGTAGGACCCAATTCTAGTTCGTTTGATACATCTATTTATTCCGATGAATCTGAAATAATTGTTTTACTGTTATAGAATAGATTTCTCCACTAGAATCCAATGGAATTTGAAAATGAAGATATTTTGATTTGAATTGAAATAATTTTCAAATCAAAAATGCGTTGCAGAACGATCTATAAAACAATTGATACCGTTTCATTCCTCAACTAAATTAGGAGTGCTTCTAAAGTCCACTTCTTCCCCATACTACGAGTGAAAGGGAAAATGTAAAGACTACCATTAAAGCAGCCCAAGCGAGACTTACTATATCCATGTGAATTATGTCCCTTATCTCTATGATAGAATTATTCCATTATTGCTCACTAATAATAGTAGAATTAATGGTCCAGAGTCAAAAAGGGATTCTGGCCGAACACTATTGATGAACCAATCAAATAAATCCATTTCAAAAATTCCTATATTATTTCTAATCGGGAAAGACTAAACACAAGTAAAATAAAAAATAACATTACAAAGGAATGTTACTAATGGAACATCTAGTAATAAAATAAATAAGAGGGTCCATTCATTTTTTATTGCCCTTCAAAGTAAAAATAGATCAATTGCTATCTATTACAAAATTTTCCTATTTGATCTAATACGTACCCTTTCCCGATTGTCTCTCTGAAGGAGTTGAGAGATAGTATATTATACTTTTGACGAGGGGTTAAAAATTTTTTTTCACTTTTTATTTTCTATAAAAAAGGAAATTATCCATCTCAATCTAATAGTGATTGAATGCCTAAACACTCAGAGATTCTCGCGAGTCTATATATGTAGATTATAGTATAGAAAGAACTTCCCCCAACCAGTAGTTAAATTATCTGCCGGCTATCCAAACCCAATCAGTAGACATTACATTAGTAGTAGAAAGGAATCGGGAAGTCTTGCTTCGACCATGACAATCTTTCTTTTCATTTTCGATTCAAAAATTGATTTACAAAATATCCAGAACGGATGTTTAGAATCAATCAAGTATTAATAGTCCCCTTATTCTGTTCTGCTGGATAAAATTTGGTTGAGTTATATCAGCAGAACAGAATAAGAGATTTCGATTCGTTTGTTGATGAGGCGGCACCCGGATTTGAACTGGGGAAAAAGGATTTGCAGTCCCCCGCCTTACCACTCGGCCATGCCGCCAAAACGATACACAATAGGATCAAAATTTCCCTTTTTGGGTTGTATTACTAAATTTTAGTTTTTGTACTTGCATCCTGTTTTTAATCCTTTTTTTAATTTAGAAAAATTAGAAAAGAAACCATTTTTCCCCTTTTGATTGTCTTTGATCTACCCCTTCGATTGATTATATAGTATCTCAAAACACACAATGCCAAAAAGCTTCCCCTCACTTTTATATTGAAAAAGAAAATGTATATTTTCACTCAAAAAAACCAAAATTGATGACAAATGGGAACCATTAACTATTCGTTGACTGAGAATTCGTGAATGATTATTGGATTTGAATCTAAAATTTGGTTTGCCTAATGACATAAGAAAATACAAATTGATACATACTTAATTGATTCTTTTGAATCAAAAATCCTTCTCAATTTCCATTATAACAAAAATGATAAGTATATGTAAACCCCAGAACGGAAATTGTTACAAAGATACAAAATTGGCTATTTAGAGTATGTTGCCTATAAATAAAAAAGAAAGGGAATTTTTTGGAACAAAAAAAGGCCCGGCTGGGTATTGACCGGGCCAGGCCAAAAGGGCGCTTCGAACAAAATAAAAGCAAGAAGGTCTTCTTTATTTCTTTTTCTATTTGGATCTTTCGAGCATCTAAATGGAATTGCTAATTCTATAATAACGATAAAGAATGTGAAAGAAATACTTTCTTTAATCCTTATTTGATGTGTAATGTAACATAGTAATTATCTTTTTCAATTGGGAGAGATGGCTGAGTGGACGAAAGCGGCGGATTGCTAATCCGTTGTACGAGTTATTCGTACCGAGGGTTCGAATCCCTCTCTTTCCGTTTCCGTTGATGACTTTCTATTTTTTCTTTCAAATTTAGCAAATCCCTGTTTATTTTTTTCCTAGTGAAATGTGTGGAATAGCTAAAATAAAATATTAAGAAAATTGTAAAATTAAGCAACAAAAACGAAATTTTTATTTTATTCTTCACGTCCAGGATTACGTCCTGGATCATTGGATAGGAATCCAAAGATGAAGAGAGAAACAAAGAATATTACTACTGTGTAAACGAAAAGTTTGAGAGTAAGCATTACACAACCTCCAAGATCATTTTTTGAAAAAAAAAAACGAGAAAAGAAAAGATAATAGATCCTCCTTTTTTATATCACATATCCTATTTTGACACCAAGAAATGAATTATAGAAATAGAAAAGAATGTTCAGAAATTCAAATGAAGTTGAAATTTTTAATAAGAGTCTTTGATTACCACAAATCACTTTCATACCGACAATTAGATATTGTAAGCGACCCTAAGCTAATAAGGTATTTCGCCGAAAAAAGGAGAAAAAGGATTAAAATCGGGAAATGGGGCGAGCCGGATTTTTTGCGGCTATCCGAAATTTCAATGTTTGAATTGAAGGTTCATACTGTCAGACTTATTTGATCTTCTCGATTGTTATCATTTTTATCAAAAAAAATGAATTTTCTAGGATACTATTAAAGATCTTATCGAAAACTTACAGCAGCTTGCCAAACAAAGGCTAAAAGAAAAAAGAACAGGGGTATGACTGGCATAACATCTACGATTGGATTCAAAAAAGCATAGGCTTCGGGCAATTTGGCGAAGAAAAGACTACTCGGATAAAGGGCAGAATTAAGACAGATCAAACTAAAGATATTAAGCATAACAGACATTTTTTTTCGTCGAGATAATTGCATTTTGATTGAGTTATTGATATAAGGAAAAATGAAGAAAGTAAGGTAGACAAAAAAATCCTTCTTTTTCCACTCAATCAAAAATCCTCCAATTCTCAAAGGAGAATAGAAAAAATCATACTTTCATACAATATCTTAATTGAATTATATATAATGATCAATAAATTCAGTTGAATTCTAGATATACACATGTCAAAATTCTAGCAACGAATCTATAATCAATTCTATAAAGGAGAAAGATTTTCTATAGATAGTTGGACTGGAATTGACGAACACTTAATACCAATATTATTCTTTATTAGTATTAGTGTCCAATAAAAATAGAAATGGGGCGTAGCCAAGCGGTAAGGCAACGGGTTTTGGTCCCGCTATTCGGAGGTTCGAATCCTTCCGTCCCAGAGCATATCCCTTGTATCCGAATACTTCTTTTTTGTTCAACAAGGTTCTGTTTCAAGGTCTAATATTGGATAGAATATGATTCCTCTTTCTTTTTTGATTTTGAATGATTCTTTTCGAAATCATATCTTAATGAATGATTCTTTTCGAAATCATATCTTAATTTTTTACAAACTGAACTAAATCGAGTTCAAATTACATGCAAAAGGAACTAAACCCTTTTATGATCCAGATAAAGATAAGATGGGGCATAGATCTGTAGAAGGATTACTTAACCTCAGGTTAAACAAAATATGAATATGAAAATACATATAAAAGAGGAAGTGCTTAGCTTATAGGTATGTATTGTTATCCTATTTCAGTGACAAAAAGTCTTTCCATTTTTGTGAAAAAGAATTTGCATTCCTAAAAGATTAAAATTGAAATATTTAACAATGATATTTCTTTTTATTGTTCGATCTATTTAGATTATTTGCTTTACATCATTGACAATTCCATTCGAAAAGAAACAGAAAATTATCTTTTTTATGATAACCAAATGGAGTCTTTACTGTAAAACATGACTCAAATTCAAGTATAAAGATTTGTAATGATTCTTTATGGATTGAATCTTTGGGAAGTTTTGGGAAGTTGGAACGGGTCAGTCTATCTTATTGAGTCACTTGAAGAGGCAGAGTCAAATAGAATTTATTTATTCGTGTGATTTCTGTTAGTTATTTTATTTCTATATTTAGATTTCTGGATATTTCTGTTAGACATTTTTTTGAGATAGAGATTTATAGAAAAAGTTCCATTCATACAAAAAAACGGGGTCTTGCTAATATTTATTCAGAAAAATTTTTTTGATCTTTATTATCTATTTTATTATCTATGTAGATAAGAAAAAATAGAAATGACTGTGTCTCTGTACCGACTGAACCAATGACTATTCATGATTCCACAATTGAATCAATTCCATACTGGTTCCAAATTAGAGGAATGTTATGGTAAAACTTCGTTTAAAACGATGTGGTAGAAAGCAACGTGCGACTTGAAGGACACGATCCGGTGTGGATTCTTATTCTTACATCCACCATTTTATATAGGAATGAAGGTGCTCTTGGCTCGACGTCGTTTTTCTATTCTACTAGAATCCTTCTTTTTTTGATTGGGTTTTAATGTAAATATGTAAATAGTTCGTGATGGAGCTCGAGTAGAAAGTATTGATGAATTTCTCAGGGGCAACGATCTAGGGTTAATGCCAATCAATAAATTGGAACAACTTCGTAAGTATATCTTCGATATAGAAATAGAAAGGATCCGATTCGAGCAAATTTTTCAATTCAAAAAAATTTGTTGGAACGGCTAAAACTTTTTCGATCCACAGTGTATCGCGCACGAATCAACCATCGGTATGATTCTTTGATAGAAAGAAATCACAAAAGGGGTATGTTGCTACCATTTTGAAAGGATTAAGAAGCACCGAAGTAATGTCTAAACCCAATGATTTAAAACCAAGATAAAGGATCCCAGAACAAGGAAACACCACTTCAATTGTCTCACGGATCCAAATAAAGAATCCAAATATATTTGAAATGAGACGAAAAAAAGGGGGGGGGGTTAAAGACCACTCAAAAAAAGAAAAATCTTAATTTCTTTAAGATATTTGAGAATTTTTGAACTTGAGTTATGAGTACAAATGATTTTTTTCAGGAAGGAAGCTAAATAAAAATGACTATGAGTTAAATTATAGACTAATTTATTTTACGGATTCCTTTCCTATCCTATTTATTCTAATTTTTGTCTATGGATAAAATTAGAATCGTTTTTTATCGAGCCGTACGAGGAGAAAACTTCTTATACGGTTCTAGGGGGGGGGGGTTCTTTTTTATCTACATCTATCCCGATGAGCCGTCTATCGAATCGTTGCAATTGATGTTCGATCTCGAAGAGAAGGAAGAGATCTTCGGAAAGTGGGTTTTTATGATCCTATCAAGAATCAAACTTATTTAAACGTTCCCGCGATTCTCTATTTCCTTGAAAAGGGCGCTCAGCCTACAGGAACTGTTCAGGATATTTTAAAAAAGGCAGAGGTTTTTAAGGAACTTGGCCCTAATCAAACGAAATTCAATTAAATTAAGGAAATAAAAACTAAGGATAGGATAGTGATTTCTATATCATTTTGGATATCTTTTCTATACTATGTTTTTTATTTCCTTCTTTTCTTGCTCTATTCGTATCTATTTATCATTGCTTTTATAGAATCTTTTTCTAACTTTGATGAATCCTTACAAAATAGAAAATGATGGCATTACCTGCAACCTGCAATCGGGTGGTTTTCATTCGAACTCGAATACCAAGTAAGAAAAAAGGAATCGAAGTTCTGTATTCGACTTACTTTAGTCGACTTATTCTATATGGATTCAATACACTATTGATTGCATAAATCCTTTTTCTACTTTTTCTTTATTTATTCTCCATCTAAACTAAAATTTTTAGTATATATGCATATGCAGTGCCAATCCAACACAAGTCTTTTTTTTACTATTATTTCAATTTTAGTTCTTGTATTTTTTCCATCGTATTCTTTTATTAACCTTTATATTGACAATATTGTATCGAACAAATATAATTCATCGTGATAAGCAGCTCTATTTATTTCCGTCCCATAGGTTTTCTTTTTTACCTGTTGATTCAAATGATGGGTTCGTTGGATTAGCTTTGCTCCTCGGATTTTTGATTGAAAAAGTGGATAACATAGAAATAGGGGATGGTCCAGCATTTTTTACATTTATTTCTTTTTTTGATTTGATCGGGAAATTTTTTCTTTTTTCATCTGATTTAGTCATTTTTATGTTCCAAATATATTAGAAAAATTTTTTATATCTTTTTTTATTTCGTAGATGTAGATTAATGCTTTGATTTAATCATTTTGTTTTATTCTGATTGTATCTACATACCTTTTTTCTATTTGGGTTGCTAACTCAACGGTAGAGTACTCGGCTTTTAAGTGCGGCTAGGATCTTTTACACATTTAGATGAAGCGAGGGATTCGTCCATACCATCGGTAAAGTTTGGAAGACCACGACTGATCCTGAAAGGGAATGAATGGAAAAAATAGCATGTCGTATCAATTAAGAGTTCTGAGAATATTTTATTCTTTCCGGCTCGATACAAAGCCTTCATTTAAAATTTCAATTATTCATTTAAATTATTCAAAGGGAGCAAATCGAAGTCAATTTCAAGTTGGGTCGAATTAATAAATGGATAGGGCCCCACGGCTTCAATTCATTTCATTTTGATTATAGGGAAAGAAAAAGCAACGAGCTTCCGTTCTTAATTTGAATGATTACCCGATCTAATTAGACGTTAAAAAAAATATTAGTGCCCAATACGGGAAGGCTTTCTCCCAGGAATGTATTCTTGATTTTTTAATGAATCCTAAATATTACCACTCTCCATTCCATAATGGAGAAGTATGTGTATAAGAAACAGTATATTGATAAAAACATTTCCAAAATCAAAAGAGCGATTGGGTTGAAAAAAGTAAAGGGTTTCTAATCATCTTGCTATCCTATAATGAAAACGAACATAAATACTTAATTTTAAAGGGAAAAAGAGAGGATAGAGAATCTGTTTATAAGTTTATCTGTAGCCGAGGTATCTATTCGGTTTGTACTATAATACCTTGTTTTGACTGTATCGCACTATGTATCATTTAGAACCCCCAAAATCCTCTACCTTTCATTTAAATAGACTTTCAAATGGAGAAATTCCAAAGGCTAGATAGATCTCACTACTTCTTATATCCACTTATCTTTCAGGAGTATATTTATGTACTTGCTCATGATCATGGTTTAAATGGATCGATTTTGTTGGAAAATGCAGGTTATGACAATAAATCCAGTTTACTAATTGTGAAACGTTTAATCATTCGAATGTATCAACAGAATCATTTGATTCTTTCTGTTAATGATTCTAAACAGACTGCATTTTTGGGGCACAACAAGAATTTTTATTCGCAAGTAATGTCAGAGGTTTCTTCAACCATTATGGAAATTCCATTGTCTCTGCGATTAATATCTTCCCTAGAAAGGAAAGGGGTAGTTAAATCCGATAATTTACGATCAATTCATTCCATATTTTCTTTTTTAGAGGACAACTTTTCACATTTAAATTATGTATTAGATATACTAATACCTTACCCAGCTCATCTGGAAATCTTGGTTCAGGCTCTTCGCTATTGGATCAAAGATGCTTCCTCTTTGCATTTATTAAGATTCTTTCTCCATGAGTGTCATAATTGGGATAGTCTTATTACTTCAAATTCAAAGAAAGCCAGTTCTTCTTTTTCAAAAAGAAATCACAGACTATTCTTCTTCCTATATACTTCTTATGTATGTGAATATGAATCTGGCTTCCTATTTCTCCGTAACCAATCTTCTCACTTACGATCAACATCTTCTGGAGCCCTTATTGAACGAATATATTTCTATGGAAAAATAGAGCATCTTGCAGAAGTCTTTGCCAGGACTTTTCAAGCGAATTTATGGTTCTTCAAAGATTCTTTCATGCATTATGTTAGGTATCAAGGAAAATCAATTCTTGCTTCAAAAGGGACGTTTCTTTTGATGAATAAAAGGAAAGATTACTTTTTCAATTTCTGGAAATCTTATTTTTACCTGTGGTCTTATCCAGGAAGGATTTCTATAAACCAATTATCCAATCATTCCCTTGACTTTCTGGGTTATCGTTCAAGTGTGCGTCTAAAGCCTTCAATGGTACGCGGTCAAATGCTAGAAAATACATTTTTAATTAATAATGCTATTAAGAAGTTTGA